AATACAGCATCTATAGGATAACTCCCGTCTTGAAAGTTATTGGGCGTTTTTATACGATACCCACGATTCCTCTCGATTTGTAATTCAATACACAAATTAATTGGTTCCGTTAGGTTAGCTATATGCTGTGTATTATCAACGATTTCTATAGAGGGTGGTAAAATAATGTCTTGAGCAGTTACATATCCAGGACCCTTGAAACAAATAGACGCGTTACGAGTTCCATACAGATTACTTCTCAATACAATTTCTTTCAAATTCATTAAAATTTCATGTACAGATTCTTGAATACCCACGAAGGTAGAATATTCGTGTGGTATTTTCTCAAATTTTGCACGTGTAATACATGTTCCTTCTATTTCTCCTAGTAAAGCTCTTCGCATCGCGATGCCTATTGTATCAGCTTGGCCTTTCATAAGTGGGGCCAGAATAAAGCGTCCATAATAAAGACGCTTACTGTCTGCTCTTGATTCAACACACTTCCACTGTAGTGTCCGAGTAGATACTGTTACTTTCTCTCGAACCATAGTAATATTATTTGATCAAATCATTGAATTATTTATTTCTCTTGAAATCTCTTCAATGTTTACACACGCCTTTTTTTGGGGGGCCTACAGCCATTATGTGGCATAGGGGTTACATCCCGTATGAAACTTAATAGTATACCACTTCTACGAATAGCTCTTAATGCCGCATCTCTCCCGAGGCCCGGGCCCTTTATCATGACTTCTGCTCGTTGCATACCTTGATCCACCACTGTCCGAATAGCATTTCCCGCTGCGGTTTGAGCGGCAAATGGTGTTCCTCTTCTTGTACCCTTGAATCCACAACTACCGGCGGAGGACCAAGAAATTACTCGACCCCGTACATCTGTAACAGTCACAATGGTATTGTTAAAACTTGCTTGAACATGAATAACTCCCTTTGGTATTCTACGCGCATTCTTACGTGAACCAATACGTCTATTTCTACGTGAACCAATTTTTGGTATAGGTTTTGCCATATTTTATCATCTCATAAATATAAGTCAGAGATATATGGATATATCCATTTCATGTCAAAACGGATCCCGGTTTTTTTACTGATTTTTTTGTACATCTGTATATCAGGTCCTTTAGATTTCGGGAGTCCTTTTTGATTTAAAAATATTATCCTTGTCTTTGTTTATGTCTCGGGTTAGAACAAATTACTATAATTCGCCCCCGCCTACGGATCAATCGACATTTTTCACAAATTTTACGAACGGAGGCCCTTATTTTCATATTTGTCACCCCTCTGAATCTATTTAATTGGAAGAAAATAATTTTCTTAAAATTTTTAACTTCGAATTGTATCCCTACGAAAGAATGTTGAAATCAAAAAACCACCCAAGTACTTGAGTCTTTACTTTTGAATATACTGAATATAATATACAAATTCTATGCCCTTTAGTTGAATCATAAGAACTTACCACAATTTTGATTCTATTTATATTTATAGGTAGTATATGTATACTATTATGTTGAACCTTTCCCAAAGGAAAACCCAGAATCGGATTTTTGTTATCTAAACGAACTCGAAACATACATACCATTGGGACGGAGTTCAGTAATTAAACCCTCGCGAATCCATTTTTTTTCTTTCATTCCAGGTAAAACGGCTTTGAAGCAGCAACTAATCAAAGAGGCATAATATAATATTAGAATTAGAAACCTACCCTTTACTCTTTTTTTTTTTCACAAATATGAAAGTTCCGCATATGATTTGGCTATCAGAAAGATTACCATATATAACACAAAATTTCCCCGCCGATTCCTTCTATTCGAGCCTCTCGGTCTGTCATTATACCTCGAGAAGTAGAAAGAATTACGATCCCCATTCCGCCTAAAATTCTCGGAATTCGTTGATAGTTAGAATAGATTCGTAGGCCGGGCCGACTGATCCGTTTTAAATTTAAAACAGTTCTATATGGTCCTTTCCTATTTCTCCTATGTCGTAGGGTTAAAACTAAAAAAAAATTATTGCTTTCCTGATGTTTTCTCACGTTTTCAATAAAACCTTCTCGTAAAAGGATTTTAACAATATTTTCGGTGATATTAGTAGATGGTATTCGAACTGTTCTTTTTTCATTCATGTCAGCATTTCGTATAGAGGTTATTATGTCAGCAATAGTGTCTTTACTCATGATAAACTAAGATTATTGTTGCCCCCGAATTTTGATATAATCAACATGCTCTATTTCTTTTTTTCTGAATTCATAAATATTTATGAATTTTAAAAGGTATATACATGATATACAAACAATCTACAAATTAAATTAATTTAAATTAATACATTTCATTCAAATACTCTAAACTATATCACGGTATTCCTTTATAATACTTCAGGTGCTAATGAAACTATTTTAGTGAAATTTAGCTGTCTTAATTCCCGGGGGATCGCGCCAAAAATCCGGGTTCCTTTTGGATTTCCTTCTTGATCAATAACAACTGCAGCGTTGTCATCATATCGTATTATCATA